CTATTCTTGAAATAAACAACTCGCACACACTCCCTTTCCAAAAAAAATCAATACACCAAGGACTACACTTAGATTTATTGGATTTGTTGCTAAAATATCGGTATTAAACCCGAAACTCCCGGCGGATGACCAGTGACCCGAGGAAACGAAAGAATCGGTTATATTTTTCATATGATCTCCTCTTCTTTTATAAATCTTATAGGCAGACTAATTATCTATTTATTTTTTTTTTCTAGATTATTTTATTTTATATTTTTTTTTATTCATTTACCTATTTCTAAATAGTAACTAGAGTCAAAAATAGATTCAATTTCTATTAGTTAGAAATAGATTTTTTTTTTCAATTGTAAATTTCTAATTAAGAACAATACTTATTAGAATTGAGTATCAGGTCTCGTGTCAATTGCGAAATATCTCCTTTTTTTTTTTGTTACAACACTTCCTTAAAAAAGTTTGGATTGGACTAACTAAGAAAGGGGAAGGAAGAAAGTGAATCAGTATACTAATTCCTCATCCCCCAATCAGTCCTTCCCGTTGGGTTATTGTCCCAATAAAAATAAAACGAAATAAATAATTGTAGGAGTAAAATCTTGATAGAATTCGAAAAAGCAAGCAGCAAGTACAAGACAATAAAAAAAAATACGTATTTTTTATAGGATTAGATTAAAAAATCAAATATAGGATTAAACAAAAGGATTCGCAAATAAAAGTGCTAATGCTACAACCAGTCCATAAATTGTTAAAGCTTCCATAAAAGCCAGACTAAGCAATAAAGTACCTCGTATTTTTCCCTCTGCCTCGGGTTGTCTCGCGATACCTTCTACAGCTTGGCCCGCAGCAGTACCTTGACCAACCCCAGGTCCAATAGAAGCAAGCCCAACGGCCAACCCAGCAGCAATAACGGAAGCGGCAGAAATCAATGGATTCATGATAAGTTCCTCGCACCAAAAAAAAGAAATGGTTAATGATACAATCAACCAATAAATTATGACTTGATTATTCCATCGATAAGATTTTCATCCAGTCAAAGTAACGCAACTAAAAGCTCCCAATTGAAGTAATAATATTATTGAATCATCAGAACTACTTCGATATCTATTTTATAGCTCCTATCCACAGAGTTTTTGTGAATTCATAGAATTCATACAACTTTTTGTTTTTCCATTTCTTTCTTTGTTCCGAACCATTCTTTGAATTCGAACTCTTCGTTCTTTTTCTTGATTGAATTTCTTTATTCAATATTGAATTGAATTCACAGTTACAAATGAAACGGAAGGACTTTTATTGGAATCCCTACCCCAATTCTCAGTAATAGGAGGGCGGATTAGATATATCTTTTAGCTCATATATAACTAGCCTACTATTACATATACATGTCTTTCTTCCATAACGTAAACCAACTATTTGTATCTTGGATTCAGTCGGATTTTAAAAACATTTTTAGAAACATCTATAAAGGAAAGTTGGCTTATAACGATTATATATATTACATATACCTAGTTTGATCCCACTCTTCTAACGAAAGCATTTTCTCCTGAATCTCATTTTTTGTAAACCCTTAATCTTCCTTTTATTTAATTTAGCATTATCCCACATGGATACAATCAATCTAAATGGGCGAATTCCTTAGTCTAAATCATTGCATAGAAATATAAGTCTTTGGTTGATCTAAGTTCATGTAATTTATTCTTTATTAATATTTTCTTTTGGTCAATCTTTGAATTGAATAAAACCGACTGGAATGGGAATCACTCTATAGAACCTAATTTTTTTTTTTTAGTATTTTAGTAAACAAATAAAGAATTTTTATTCAGATTATGACTTCTAAGATTGGAATTGAATGAACAAAACAATCAAGACAATATAAAAAGAATATTCATTGGAAGGAGATAGAAATGAGCAAAACAAATTTGAGGAAAAAGATCTCAAAAATCTCTTTCCTTTTTTTTTTTTTACAATTCCCTAATATCGTAATCTTTTTTACTATTCTTCTAGATCTTATAGACTTTTTTGTCTATTTATGTGTATATTTATGTTCACGAAGAAGATTATCTCGAGCAAGGCATAGATTACCTTGCACTAAGCTAAAAAAGACTATTTCGAAACTTAGTCAATGGTGTCCCTCCATGGATTCACCTATATAAGCCGCAGCTAAAGTTGCAAAAATAAGAGCTTGAATACCACTTGTAAATAATCCAAGGAACATGACAGGTATAGGAACCACTGAAGGTACTAAAGAAACAAGAACAACAACTACTAATTCATCCGCTAATATATTTCCAAAAAGTCGAAAGCTAAGTGATAAAGGTTTTGTGAAATCTTCTAAAATGTTAATGGGTAAAAGGATTGGAGTTGGTTGTATGTATTTACCGAAATAACCTAATCCTTTTTTGCTAAGGCCCGCATAAAAATATGCTATTGACGTAAGTAAAGCTAAAGCAACGGTAGTATTTATATCATTTGTGGGTGCGGCTAACTCCCCATGAGGTAACTCTATGAT